TCCATCCCTTTTCCTCCTTGGATCATAACCAAATCCAAATTTCTCGAGTTATAAGAATCCATAGTAAAATAAAGTCCTTGGTTATTCAACTTAGATGAAATAGTAATAGTTCTGCTCATTTGTATACTACGAAATTTATATGAAATTCAATCTGATTAAAAAGTCTCCTATCTCTCTTTGTCCGAAAAGAATACAATTTGAGCGGAAGGTACATATCTTTTTAGTTAGAATTTTTCTTTTTTTATGTTATTCTGTAATGTACAGTTCCTTTGTTTGTGGGATCATTTTCCCCGAGCCGAGGGGGTAATGAGAAGAATTATAGAATGGATTGCTAATTATGCCTAGATCTCGGATAAATGGAAATTTTATTGATAAGACCTCTTCGATTATAGCCAATATTTTATTACGAATAATTCCGACAACTTCAGGAGAAAAAAAGGCATTTACCTATTATAGAGATGGTGTGATTTGATTCTTTTTTCTTGTTTTTTTTTTTAGCCCTCATTTCATTCTTACGAGAAAAGACGTGGTTCGGAATAGAAAGAACCCAATTTTTGAAATAAAGCTACGCTTAGTGAAGGTAAAGTTTGGAGATAGAACAATTCCTTCTGTCGTGTATCCTCGATTGATCCAGCCTCAGATACTTTAATTTACTTTCAATATCGATTTTAGTATTGAACAAAAGGTTACACCTATAGGTTCTGTATTGCGGGGCAATCCTACTCCAATAGTACCAATAGGCGGCATAGGGGAAGAAGCACTACACTAGGAATCAACAACACGAAAACTTTGTTATTTTGTTATAAATTGCCCTTTTCCTTATCGGTATCGGGCCTAACAAGAATGGTTGGGACAACAAACATCCATCTCGTTCGTACTTTGGATACCCGTATAACCATCAAAGATCGTTGAAGTGACTAATTCCTGGAAATAGTAGGCGTTGAGGACAAAGAAATCGTTGGAGTTACCATTTCTATCTAGCACTAATACGATTGGTGTTAAGAAAAAAAACCTCTTGCGGGAAGGCTGGCTAGAGATTTCTTGTAAAAATACCAGCTCCTGTCAGTTCATAATAAGAATAGGGAATTTTGGATTCCATGGATTATTCCCCTTAGTACTATGCACAGAAGGGAGGAGCCGTATGAGATGAAAATCTCACGTACGGTTCTGGAGCGGAGATTTTTTGAATAAAATGAACGACCGTAACGGATGTCGGCTCAATCCGAAGGAAATTATGCGGAAGCTTTACAGAATTATTATGAAGCTACGCGACCAGAAATTGATCCCTATGATCGAAGTTATATACTCTATAACATAGGCCTTATACACACAAGCAACGGGGAGCATACAAAGGCTTTGGAATATTATTTCCGGGCACTAGAACGAAACCCATTCTTACCACAAGCTTTTAATAATATGGCCGTGATCTGTCATTACGTGCGACTATCTCCACTATAGAAAGAAGGAAAAAAGATCAAATTGGCTAGTCAATACTAGAAAAAAATAGGCTTTCTACATATGCATCGTCCAAAGCAACGATTTTTATCAGCTGTAGCAAGGAAAGAAACTTCATGATAACAAAAAAAAGGAAGAAAATAAGTACGGCCTACATATTATACTCTATGGATAAAGGATCGAATTGATAAAGAAAGCACCGTAAAGATCAATTAGCGAGCTTTTGGGGTCGATACAGTTAAGAACTGCTTACTTATGTCACGATATGGGATATAAAGTTAGGAATCAACTTATGTAATAGAGTCGATCCACTAAAGTATTGAGCAGCGGTGTAGCATCAGATCCCAAAGATAGTAAGTTCTTTTTTCTTATGGAAGAAAGTCTTTTTCAAAGATTCTATATAAATTTCATATATGAAACCGAGATAGTTACCTTTCAGAAAATTATAACGATATAGGGGATATCTATGCTTCATTTTTCTGAAGGTGGGAGAAAAGCTAAAACTAATTAATTATTGATCAAAATTAGAATTTGAAACTTATGTAATTAACTTCCTCTGGTTAACCCAAGAAAAATGGGATAGATTTATGATAAATCTAATTCAGTTAGCATAGGGTAAATTAAAATGAGACCGCAAAAAGAATCGATTGTTGAGCCGTATGAGGTAGGAAACTCTCAAGTACGGTTCTAAGGGAAGGAATTGACCCACCTATCCCAACCGGGGAGAACAGGCCATTCTGCAGGGTGATTCTGAAATTGCGGAGGCTTGGTCCGATCAAGCTGCTGAGTATTGGAAACAAGCTATAGCGCTTACTCCAGGTAATTATATTGAAGCACATAATTGGTTGAAGATCACGAGGCGTTTCGAATAAAAAACGACTCGTTAATTCATTAAAATTGATTCTTTGATCCATCAATCAAATAAAAGAGACCATTACCATGACCATGACATGAGAAGATTCAATCAAGAGTTTCATTATATCCCTTCCTCGTAATGTAAAATCATTCTATTTTGTATAGTATTTTATAGGGATAAATGATACGG